CCCCTTCTTCTTACCAATTTGATATTAATATTTTTACATTTTAATTTGAATTAGGGATTGGGCGTACAAATACAAGTGGTTATTCATCTTTAAATGCAACTATCTACGCATCTGATCATATATATCTTATCCCTATGTATAAAGAAGGAGGATTTGCAATGCGAGATCTAAAAACATATTTATCTGTGGCACCAGTACTAAGTACTATATGGTTCGCATCTTTAGCAGGTCTATTAATAGAGATCAATCGTTTATTCCCAGATGCGCTAACATTTCCATTTTTTTAATTCTAGTGATTGACGTGGGAGAGGTTGAGTAAGATTAGAGATACACTAAAATTTCCTGAACTACATCTCACCCTCCCTCTTTTTTTCTTTTCTCTTTTTTCCCTTTTTAGAATTCTAAGAAAGGGATGAAAGAGAAAGAATAAAAGTGGATTCAATTGCAGATAAAATAAAAATAGGGTTTAAGATTGGAATCCTCTTAATAATATAATAAATAGAGTGAAAGTGGCATACAAGACCCTTAACTAAAATGTAATGGAATACCACTAGAAATAGAGTTAATTGTATTATTTATTAATTATACAACCTATTGATTTGCAACGAAATCTTTCCTAATTTTTTCCTTTTTTCTTTAGATAAAAAAAGAGAAGAGTTGAGTCAATCAAAAATACAAGAGGAGTTTCATGGCCAAGAGCAAAGATGTACGAGTAAAGATTATTTTGGAATGTATCAGTTGTGTTCGAAACAGTGTTAATAAAGACTCAAGGGGCATTTCCCGGTATATTACGCAAAAGAATCGATCCAATACACCTAGTCGATTGGAATTGAGAAAATTCTGCCCCTGCTGTTACAAACATACAATTCATGGGGAGATAAAAAAATAAATAGATAGAATAAAAAACTCGTCTGTCACCCCCTATTCCAAGGAACGGTAAAAATGACATATTATAATATATAAAATAAATTCTAATAAAGACACCAAACCCTATATTTTGAATTCGAATTCATTTTTTTTTTAATCCGACCAAAATAGGATTTCGGGAGAAGGAATAAACAAACCATGGATAAACCCAAGCGACCCTTTCTTAAATCGAAGCGATCTTTTCGTAGGCGTTTGCCCCCGATCCAATCGGGGGATCGAATTGATTATAGAAACATCAGTTTAATTAGTCGATTTATTAGTGAACAAGGAAAAATATTATCAAGACGGGTAAATAAATTGACCTTGAAACAACAACGATTAATTACTAGTGCTATAAAACAAGCTCGTATTTTATCTTCGTTACCCTTTCTTAATAATGAGAAACAGTTTGAAAGAACTGAGTCGACTGCTCAAACAATAGGTTTTAGAACCAGAAATAAATAGGCTTAGCTTACTTTTCAATTGAATCAAATCAAAATTTCAATTAGAACTAAAAATAGGTTGGTGTTTTTGCGATAATCTAAATTGGATTCTTGTGTCAGAATAAAAAAAAAAAAAAGAATCGGGAAAGAAGAAATCTTTTTTTATTGAATTCCTTTGTTCATTTTGACAACTTTATCTTAATCTTATCCTGTTTTATCATACTATTTTCTACTCTACCTTCCCGGAGTTCAGTCTCCGGGGACTTCAACTCAAATTACTCCAATGGATCCAAGATTTCATTGGAAATCATATAAAGACAATTCCTATTTAATATAGCTATTTGTGCAAGTATTTTACGATTTAGAAGCAATTGACTTTTGTACAGATCATTTATTAATCTACTATAACTTAAGGATACCCCTTTCTCACGAATTACTGCATTTATCCGAGTAATCCACAAACGACGAAAGTCTCTCTTTTTCTTATCTCTATCGCGATGAGCCGAAATTAAAGCTCGTATTTTCTGTTGAATAATAGTTCGAGTAAGTCTTGAATGAGCCCCCCGAAAACTGGATGCAAATAAACGCATTTTTGTTCTACGTCTTCGAGCTATATATCCTCGTCTAATTCTAGTCATTGAATAAATGAAACTTTGATGAATAACTAATTGAGTTCCTGTCTTTCAGTTATTCTTTTTCCCCTTACTTTATTTATTAATAACAAAACGGATTCTTCGGATGTATAAAATAAAAATTCCAATGACTTTTGCTACTATAACCTTCCCAACCACAATTTTTTCTTATTTCGAAGTGAACTGTATAGAAATAAGAAATTTTTATTGATATCTAGTATCAATAACATAGATTAGATCTATATAGAATAGATAAATAGAAATGGATTAAAGAATAGAGTGGTTCCATCGTTTCTATGGTGACTTCTTAAACGGTGAGGTCCTCTCTATACACCGGAGCTTCTTCCTTCGTTTAATGAATCTTATTTTTATTGGTAACTTGTACAGTTCACACCTTTGTGTGGCTCTACCTATGCATTATCCAGTAATAGGTCTTTCACAATGAGATCTACCTATATAGTAACGGTATTTAATTCTGAAGGTTAGCTAGGTAGCTGATCCTGTTAGGCCGTTCTTGCAAGCATAATATTTCATTTTTAAAATGAAATAAGATTTCCCCGCTTAATGAATAACCTTTTGTTACCAATGGGGAATTGCTTCTCAGCTTAAATTAAGGTGATTGGATTTGCACCAACGGAAACCATAAATTTCATACGCAATACGGGGATATAATATATTTTAGCCAGTGAATGGAAAATTAATTTTTGTATCCTCTTTATTTATTTGTACTGATCATTCAGACAGATTAATACTGGTTGTTATTGGTTCCTTTCTTTTTGTTCCAGTCCATGATCTGAACGAGTCGCACATACACCCTAGTACATGTTCCTCGGCGCTGAGGACACCCCTTAAGGGCGGGGGATTTCGTAACATTTCGGATTGGCTGTCTTGTGTTTCTAATAAGTTGTTTAATAGTTGGCATGCTGAATGATATACAGACTGAGCTGGTTTAGATCGTTCCTAACCGGATGCTTATGCTTATGAATTTCTTCTATTTAATTAATTTACTTATCTATCTATATATTAATTAATATTAATTATTAATTAATAGTAATAATAGTAATATAGTAAATGGGGTAAGACGATAAAGAAAATCTCAATCCAATTGAGAATTTATGTGAAATCCTTGATATTTTCAGTCAACTGCTACAAGATCTACAATTCCGTGAGCTTGGGCTTCTGTTGCTGACATAAAAACATCCCTTTCCATGTCCTCGGATACAACCCAAAAAGATTTACCTGTTCTTTGGACATAAACCATTGTGATGGTTTCGCGCAAGTTCAGTAGTTCTTCCGCTTCCAGGATAAATTCTCCCGTTTGTGACTCATAAAAAGAACTCGCAGGTTGATGTATCATTACCCTGATGATATAAGATACAAAGGGGTTCTACTAGCTGGCGGAATGAGAAAGAGACTAACACAAGAAAAAGATAGAACTGTACAAGCATCTTTTGGATATTGCATACGGCTCAAGAATGGAATTTCCTACCGAAAATAAAATAGGATTTATCAGACCCAGATCGATAAATGATCCAATTACCACCCTTCCTTTTGGAGGAGTTCAAAATACTATGATGGTTCCGTTGCTTTCTATATTTATATTCGAATTTATATTTAGTCCGTCTGTGATTCAGCAATCCCAAAGTTTCTTTTTGATCCGAGCAAATACGGAAAAGTGATTCATAACATAAATATAAATATTATATTATTAAGAGCTTTTTCGGCGTGAAAAAAGTTTGTGACACTGAAATTCCGATAGATAAAATCGGAAATACCTTAGTATTTCATACTACTCTTTCGATACATAATTGACTGTTTTGAGAAAATAATTTTCTCATATCGAATTCGAAGTGCCATGCTATTATTACTCAAGATTCTTATTTCATATGGCGCAGGCATAGGCTTCTTTTTTCTCTCAAATAAAAACTCATTGGCGCCAAGCGTGAGGGAATGCTAGACGTTTGGTAATTGCTCCCCCAACCAGGACAAAAGATCCCATTGAAGCGGCTAATCCCATGCATATTGTATGTACGTCTGGTGGCACAAATTGTATGGTATCATAAACTGCTATTCCGGGTATTACCCATCCACCGGGAGAGTTTATAAACACATAAAGCTCTCTGTTACGGTCCTCTATAGTGAGATAGACCAGAAGACCAATAAGTTGATTCGAGACCTCATTATCAACCTCTTGGCCTAAAAAAAGTAATCTTTCTCGATAAAGTCGGTTGATTAGGATAAAATTGTATCCCCTAGGAACCGTACACGCACCTTTTGATGCATACGGGTCAAAAGAACCGTGAAAAAAAAAAGACTCAATGTATAGATTATGTTTACTGTTCTTTTTTTTTTTTCAAAATAACAATCTTTTTTAAGAAAGAAAAGGTTGTGAACCTTTCACTCTAATACTAATATATATATAAAGGATTCATTAAATCCGTTGAATTTACTTCTCATTGATTTATTGTTTCATCGGGATTCACTCCTCATCACGATGTCATTTTCTTGTTCCTGAATGGGCCTATTGAATTTTTTTAGGTTTATGCTCTACTCCAGGTAAAAAAAGATAGGTCCGATTTTGGTTTGCGCATATAGGACAAATTCGCTATTACCACGTCTTTGTTGCTACTCATTCCATTTATCCTGTTTTATTTAATGGATTAATATGGATTAACAGAGATCATTCCTTTTTTTTTTTCGTATATTATATATAGTAGAAATAAAATAATTTAGAACGAGGTATCACTAATCAATAAACTAGTCAAATATATACTATGGTAATAAAGAAAAAGATAATTAGAAATAGAAGCCGCAATCATCGGTATATTACTAAGTTGGGTTTTTCTAAACAGAGCCTTTAGAATTTGATTGGTACAACCAAGTCAACCATAAATTTATCTAATTGATAATATTAACCTAGATTCCCCTAAAATGGATCTAATTTCATTTCACGCTCCAAATTATTGATAATTCAATCAATCTTTCTTGGGCGAATAAGAGAATATCTCGATCGGGGGAGAGAATGGGGAAATACCATATGACCCAATATATCTGACAAGTCGCACTATATGTCAACCCAGGATGCGTCTTCCTCTCCAGGACTTCGAAAAGGTACTTTTGGAACACCAATAGGCATTAAATGAAAAAAAAAATGAAGTACTCTATTTTACTTTGATGTGGAAACGTAATAGTGGGTTTATTTTATTAGCCTCATAATAGAATAGTGGTCTTTAGCATCTGATATTTTATCTTTTTATCTTATAGATTGGATAAGTTCCTTCATAACGGAAGTCGGAATGACTAACTCAAAATTATTACAAATACACTCGTGGAATGATGAACAAGTAGGGATCCATTTGCTCCTAGAAAATAGGGTAAACCACCCATTGCATATTGATACTTATCGGGTATAGAATAGATCTGCTTCTCTTTGTTCCTACAAACAGAATTGTTCCATTATTCCCAATAGAATCGAACAAATAGGAATACGATAATTCACAGAAAGGGGGGTCCCTAGCATCCATTTTTCCAATGCAATAAAGTTACATAGTGTCTATTTTTCTTTCAGAAAGGGGTATTTACATGGGTTTGCCTTGGTATCGTGTTCATACTGTTGTATTAAATGATCCCGGTCGGTTGCTTGCTGTCCATATAATGCATACAGCTCTGGTTGCTGGTTGGGCCGGTTCAATGGCTTTATATGAATTAGCAGTTTTTGATCCCTCTGACCCCGTTCTTGATCCAATGTGGAGACAGGGTATGTTTGTTATACCCTTCATGACTCGTTTAGGAATAACCAATTCATGGGGCGGTTGGAGTATTACAGGAGGAACTGTAACAAATCCGGGTATTTGGACTTATGAAGGAGTCGCTACGGCACATATTCTGTTTTCGGGCTTGTGCTTCCTGGCCGCTATTTGGCATTGGGTATATTGGGATCTAGAAATCTTTTCTGATGAACGTACAGGCAAACCCTCTTTGGATTTGCCCAAGATCTTTGGAATTCATTTATTTCTTTCAGGAGTAGCGTGCTTTGGTTTTGGCGTCTTTCATGTAACCGGTTTGTATGGTCCTGGAATATGGGTGTCTGATCCTTATGGACTAACTGGAAAAGTACAATCTGTAAACCCAGCCTGGGGCGTGGAAGGTTTTGATCCTTTTGTTCCGGGAGGAATAGCCTCGCATCATATTGCAGCAGGGACGCTGGGTATATTAGCGGGCCTATTCCATCTTAGTGTCCGTCCGCCCCAACGTCTATACAAAGGATTACGTATGGGTAATATTGAAACCGTCCTTTCCAGTAGTATCGCTGCTGTCTTTTTTGCTGCTTTTGTTGTTGCAGGAACTATGTGGTATGGTTCCGCAACTACCCCAATCGAATTATTTGGCCCTACTCGTTATCAATGGGATCAGGGATACTTCCAGCAAGAAATATATCGAAGAGTCAGTGCTGGGCTAGCCGAAAATCAAAGTTTAACAGAAGCTTGGTCTAAAATTCCTGAAAAATTAGCTTTTTATGATTACATCGGCAATAATCCGGCAAAAGGGGGATTATTCAGAGCGGGTTCAATGGACAGCGGGGATGGAATAGCTGTTGGGTGGTTAGGGCACCCCGTCTTTAGAGATAAAGAAGGGCGTGAACTTTTTGTCCGTCGTATGCCTACTTTTTTTGAAACATTTCCGGTTGTTTTGGTAGATGGAGACGGAATTGTGAGAGCCGACGTTCCTTTTAGAAGGGCAGAATCGAAGTACAGTGTTGAACAAGTAGGTGTAACTGTTGAGTTCTACGGCGGCGAACTTAACGGAGTCAGTTACAGCGACCCCGCTACTGTGAAAAAATATGCTAGACGTGCTCAATTAGGGGAAATTTTTGAATTAGATCGTGCTACTTTGAAATCCGATGGTGTTTTTCGTAGCAGTCCAAGAGGTTGGTTTACTTTTGGACATGCGTCGTTTGCTTTGCTCTTCTTCTTCGGACACATTTGGCATGGTGCTAGAACCCTGTTTAGAGATGTTTTTGCGGGTATTGACCCAGATTTGGATTCTCAAGTAGAGTTTGGCGCATTCCAAAAACTTGGAGATCCAACTACCAGAAAACAAGCTGTCTGATACAACATTCCTGGCGTATCTTTTGCTTCTTTAAATTTCTTTATTTATTTTAGAGAAATCCTAATTTGAATCATTACCATTTCTTTGACTCTTGTTTTTCCTTATCCGGAAGATGATTAAAAATAAGCAGGTATGGAAGTTATAATTGTAAACTACGATCGAACCTATGGAAGCATTGGTTTATACATTCCTCTTAGTATCGACTCTAGGGATAATTTTTTTCGCTATCTTTTTTCGAGAACCGCCGAAAATTCAAACTAAGAAATGATTTTTCCTTATCTCAATCTCAAGTGAAGTAATGAGCCTCCCAAAATGGGAGGCTCATTACTTCAACTAGTCTCCGTGTTCCTCGAATGGATCTCTTAGTTGTTGAGCGGGTTGCCCAAAAGCGGTATATAAGGCGTACCCAGTAAAACTTACAAGTAAACCAGATACAGAGATGGCGACTAGGGTTGCTGTTTCCATTATTATAGAATTTCAAGATCATAATGAATCTATGATAAGATCGTTCGTTTATTTACAACAGAATAGCATACAAAGTCAACAGATCTCAATTACTACAATAAGATTTATGGCTACACAAACCGTTGAGGAGAGTTCAAAAGCACGTCCAAAACAAACAGGTCTAGGAGGGTTATTGAAACCGTTGAATTCGGAATATGGTAAAGTCGCTCCTGGATGGGGAACTACTCCTTTGATGGGTGTCGCAATGGCTCTTTTTGCCGTATTCTTATCTATTATTTTGGAGATTTATAATTCTTCCGTTTTACTGGACGGAATTTCAATGAATTAAATCCGCCAAAATAATTAAGGCCTGGTTTTTGAATAAAACTGACTAATTTAGGGCTCGTATTTCTACCTCATTCTACTTTGGTAGTTCGACCGCGGAATTTTTTTTTCTTTCTGTATTTCCGGAATATGAGTGTGTGACTTGTTAAAATGGATCCTAGTGTTAGTACAGAGAATAGGTCTGTCATCTTGATAAAGATAGGTTTTTACCTCGTCGGATATTTATTTATAGTATTTGAAACACGAAATCGATGAAATAAATCATTAAATAGTGGAACTATGATTTATATGAATTAGACCCCGTGGCCGGCCTTTAAATAAAAATAATTTTCAAAGAAAAAGAATAAGAAACTAGAAAATAAGAAATGAAAAGATTTTTATGCTTATTTTAAGCAAAGGATAAACATTTCTTTGCTTTGGATTTTATTATATATGGATTCAGTAAATAAATGATGATCTAATGGTTCTTACTCAGAGAATCTTTGGGCAAAACTTTGGGTTTTTCTTTCGAATCATCGGGGGTGTAGTATGAATCTGAGGTTTTAAATCATTCATAGGGTCTTAACAAGCGAATTCCTATCAATAAAAAACAAAAACCGCGTTACATATAAATCAAAATACTAATCAACGAAAACGAAATTGGGAACGAGAAGATTCAAGAGGCCTTTAACGAGCACCCTAAATAAAAATGAGCCGACTTGATGTTTGGCACTATCACCACAAAGAAGAGTTCTTGGGTTTATTTATTCTTTCGTCTAGTCAAAGAAGATTGAATCAAAAAAAAAGTAAGAAGTTTCCAACTTTCTAGTACATACCTATTGCAATTAGTTTTTGTGTGTTTATGCTTGAGCTGTACGAGATGAAATTTTCCTATACAGTTCTCGGAGGGGGAGTCCTTTTGGTTTACCTATCTCAATAAAGTGTATGATTGGTTCGAAGAACGTCTCGAGATTCAGGCGATCGCAGATGATATAACTAGTAAATACGTTCCTCCCCATGTCAATATATTTTATTGTTTAGGAGGAATTACGCTTACCTGTTTTTTAGTACAAGTAGCTACCGGATTTGCTATGACTTTTTACTACCGTCCAACTGTTACTGAGGCTTTTTCTTCTGTTCAATACATAATGACTGAAGCTAATTTTGGTTGGTTAATACGATCAGTTCATCGATGGTCGGCAAGTATGATGGTCCTAATGATGATCCTGCATGTATTTCGTGTTTATCTCACTGGTGGATTTAAAAGGCCCCGTGAATTAACTTGGGTTACAGGTGTGGTTCTGGGTGTATTGACTGCATCTTTTGGTGTAACTGGGTATTCTTTACCTTGGGACCAAATAGGTTATTGGGCAGTCAAAATTGTAACAGGTGTACCTGACGCTATTCCTGTAATAGGATCCCCTTTAGTAGAGTTATTACGCGGAAGTGCAAGTGTGGGCCAATCTACTTTAACTCGGTTTTATAGTTTACACACCTTTGTATTACCCCTTCTTACTGCCGTGTTTATGTTAATGCACTTCCTAATGATACGTAAACAAGGTATTTCTGGCCCTTTATAGAGAAGAGAGATCATAGATATTTCAAATAAATCTTTTATCGCTTGGTAGAGGAACAACAGCATTTTATTGCTACACATATGGATTATTGAAAAGAATAAGACATGTATTTGGATATTTCCCTTCAACTATTTGTTATTGTTAATCAATCCAAATATGGAGTTAAAGGGAATTGTATAAAGATAAAATGGATTATGGGAGTGTGTGACTTGAACTATTGATTGTTCCATGTAGATATATGTTATCTGCCACATTAGAACTCACAACCGAATGTGTCTTTGTTCTAAGCACCGCCGTGTAAGTCCCGATAGGCCGGTTCGCTTGAAGAGAATTTTTTCTATGATCAAAAACTAAAATCTACTAGTGTCGTGCGCGAATAGGCTTCGTAAGATCCAGTATATTTATAATACTAAAAAATGTGGCATGAGCCAAATTTCTTTTGTATTTTTATTTAGATAGTATGGAAATGCATCCATTTCCTTTGCATATCGACCCGGGTTATGATACTATCGGAGTGAAACAAGGGATCTAACGGAGAAAAAGGGACTCGACTTTATTAGTAACA